CTGGAGTACCGATGTGTATCATACATCTGAATTTACATATGGGAATGTGCATCTATTACCAAAAACAAGTCATTTATGGATATTATTAGGAGGTCCGTGCAGACCCAGTCGAGTCTCCCTTTCGCTTCACAAAGATCAAGATCAACTGAACGTGCATTCTCTTTCTGTCAAGCGAAGGTATACTTCTAACCTCTCTGTAACTAAACACCGGCCGAGATACCACCTATTTTGTTCGGATTTTTATTGTAATCTAATAAATCCGGTCATTCTCCACGAGAATTCTGATTTATTGTCAAAGAGGCGCAGAAATGGATTTCTCATTTTACTCCAATCAATTCAAGGAGGCCAGAACAGACTAACGCCCCCCCCGAGTATCTCGCTTGAAATCCCCCTACTAAATGTTATTTTACATGGAAAAAGTATTCTTTCTTATTTTGATGATCCTAGATATAGAAGAAAGCGTTCGGGGATTACTAAATATGGATATGGGAATATCGAAATGGATTCAATCCTTAAAAAGGAAGATTTGATTGAGTATCGAGGAGTCAAGGAATTTATGCCAAAAAACCAAATCCAAATGAAAGTGGATCGGTTTTTTTTTTTTCCCGAGGAAATGCATATCTTATCTGGATCTTCTTTCATAATGGTACGTAACAATAGTATCGTTGGAGTAGATACACAAATTACCTTAAATCTAAGAAGCCGAGTAGGCGGGTTGGTACGGGTGGAGAAAAAAAAAAACAGAATTGAACTTAAAATATTTTCTGGAGATATCCATTTTCCCAGGGATACCGATAAAATATCCCGGTATAGCGGCGTTTTGATCCCACCAGGAAGGGGGAAGGTAAATTCCAAGGAATCCAAAAAATTGACAAATTGGATCTATGTCCAACGGATTACATCTAGCAAAAAAAAGTATTTTGTTTTGGTTCGACCTGTCGTCACATATGACATAATGGATGGCCTAAATTTCGCAGAAATTTTCCCTCCTGATATTTTGCAGGAAAGTGATAATGTGCAACTTCGCGTTGTCAATTATATCCTTTCTAGAAAGGGCAACCCAATTAGAGGAATTTCAGATACAAGTATTCAATTAGTTCGGACTTGTTTAGTGTTGAATTGGGAACAAGATAACAAAAGCTCTTATAACGACGAAGCCCGTGCTTCTTTTGTTGAACTAAGAACAAACGATTTAATTCGGCATTTCTTAAGAATTGATTTGGCAAAATCTCCTATTTCGTATATCGGAAAAAGAAATGATTCCTCTGTTTCAGGATTGCTCTCGGATAATGGAGCAGATTGCACCCACAGCAATCCATTTTCTTCCATTTATTCCAAGGCAAGGATTCAACAATTCCTTAACCCACCAAATCAAGGAACTATTCATACGTTGTTGAATAGAAATAAGCAATTTCAATCATTGATAATTTTGTTATCATCCAAGTGTTCTCGAATGGGCCCATTCAAACGCGTAAACTATCACAATGTAATAAAAGAATCCATTCAAAAGGATTTACTAATTGAAATTCGGGAGTCATTGGGACCTTTAGGCTCATCTCCTTCAATTGATCATTTTTATTTATTTTACCTTTTAAAAACTCATAATCAGATCTTGTTAACAAACTATTTGCAACTTGACAGTTTCAAACAGACTTTTCAAGCAATTAAATATTATTCAATGGATGAAAGCGGTCGAATTTATACTACCGATCCGGGCAGTAACATTATTTTCAACCCATTCCGTTTGAGTTGGTATTTTATCCGTCACAGTTGTTGCAAAGAGACCTCTCTAATAATAAGTCTTGGACAGTTTATTTGTCAAAATGTGTGTATAGTCAAAAATAGACCGCACCAAAAATCTGGTCAAGTTATATTTGTTCAAGGTGATTCTGTAGTAATACGATCAGCTAAGCCTTATTTGGCCGCCCCAGGAGCAACTGTTCATGGCCATTATGGGGAAATTTTTTACGAAGGAGATACATTAGTTACATTTATATATGAAAAATCGAGATCGGGTGATATAACGCAAGGTCTTCCAAAAGTGGAACAGGTGTTAGAAGTGCGCTCAATTGATTCAATATCAATAAATCTCGAAAACAGGATTGAAGGTTGGAACAAATGTATAACAAGAGTTCTTGGAATTCCTTGGGGATTCTTGGTTGGTGCTGAGCTAACTATAGTGCAAAGTCGTATCTCTTTGGTTAATAAGATCCAAAAGGTTTATCGATCCCAGGGGGTGCAGATTCATAATAGGCATGTAGAGATTATTGTACGTCAAATAACATCAAAAGTGTTGGTTTCTGAAGACGGAATGTCTAACGTTTTTTCACCTGGAGAACTAATTGGATTGTTGCGAGCCGAACGAATGGGACGCGCTTTGGAAGAAACGATTTGTTACCGAGCAATCTTATTGGGAATAACAAGAGCATCTCTCAATACTCAAAGCTTCATATCGGAAGCGAGTTTTCAAGAAACTGCTCGAGTTTTAGCAAAAGCAGCTCTACGAGGGCGTACCGATTGGTTGAAAGGTTTGAAAGAGAACGTTGTTTTGGGGGGGATGATACCTGGCGGGACCGGATTCAAAGGATTCGTGCACCCTTCAAAACAATACAACAAGATTCCTTTTGAAACAAAAAAAAATCGATTTGCTGGAGAAATGAGAGATATCTTGTTTTACCACAGAAAATTTTTTGAAGGGGGATAATCAAAGAATTTCCACGATACACCAGAACAATCATTTATTGGATTTCATGATTGCTAATAAGGGATTTAATTCCTTTCACTACTTTCTTTGATTTGGTGCAGTCATTTGATTTAATAAAAAAAAAGAGAAATGTCTAGAAAATATAGAAAATAATAGAGCGGAAGGTTCCATGGGAACAATCTTTTATTTCAGTTCAGGGTTCCCCGTCTCTTAAAAAAAAAGGGGGGGGGGGTGGGGGAGAAATGATAAGAAGATATTGGAACATCAATTTAGAACAGATGATGGGGGCGGGGGTTCATTTTGGTCATGGTACTAGGAAATGGAATCCTAAAATGGGACCTTATATTTCTGCAAAGCGTAAGGGTATTCATATTACAAATCTAACTCGAACTGCTCGTTTTTTATCAGAAGCTTGTGATTTGGTTTTTGAAGCAGCAAGTAGAGGAAAACAATTCTTAATTGTCGGTACCAAAAATAAAGCAGCTGATTCAGTAGCATGGGCTGCAATACGGGCTCGGTGTCATTATGTTAATAAAAAATGGCTCGGCGGTATGTTAACGAATTGGTCTACTACAGAAACGAGACTTCATAAGTTCAGGGACTTGAGAATGGAACAAAAAACAGGGAGACTTAGCTGCCTTCCAAAAAGAGATGCAGCCGTGTTCAAAAGACAATTATCTCGTTTGCAAACATATCTGGGCGGGATTAAATATATGGCAGGTTTACCCGATATTGTAATAATCGTCGATCAGCACGAAGAATATACAGCTCTACGAGAATGTATCGCTTTGGGAATTCCAACAATTTGTTTAATTGATACAAATTGTGACCCCAATCTAGCAGATATCTCAATTCCAGCGAATGATGATGCTATATCTTCAATCCGATTAATTCTTAACAAATTAGTAGTCGCAATTTGTGAAGGGCATTTTAGCTATATAAGAAATCCTTGATTAATAATATGAAAAATAACTTATTTCACAAATCCCATATATTTTTGAGTCGATTACTATTTCTGAATAAAAAAAATAAGAATAGCCGGGGTATTGTGTGATTAGTTACTATTCAAAATAGTAATCTTAGAATAGTAATCTTAGTTGGTATTCAAAATATCTAATTCAAGTAGGCAAAGAGATGGTTGAATCAAAAGTAAATTTTTGATTTTTATTTTAAAGGGGGTAAGGATAATATGAATGTTCTAGTAAACACACTAACATTAAAAGGCTTGTATGATGTATCTGGTGTGGAAGTAGGCCAACATTTCTATTGGCAAATAGGTAGTTTCCAAGTCCATGGCCAAGTACTTATGACTTCTTGGGTTGTAATTGCTATCTTATTAGTGTCGGCCACTATAGCTGTTCGCAACCCACAAACCATTCCGAATGGGAGTCAAAATTTCTTCGAATATGTTCTTGAATTTATTAGAGATGTCAGTAAAACTCAAATTGGAGAAGAATATGGTCCGTGGGTTCCTTTTATTGGAACTATGTTTCTATTTATTTTTGTTTCTAATTGGTCAGGAGCTCTTTTCCCTTGGAAAGTCATAGAATTACCTCATGGAGAGTTAGCTGCACCCACGAATGATATAAATACTACTGTTGCTTTGGCTTTACTCACGTCAGTGGCATATTTCTATGCGGGTCTTACAAAAAAAGGATTAGGATATTTCGGGAAATATATTCAACCAACTCCAATCCTTTTACCGATTAACATCTTAGAAGATTTTACAAAACCTTTATCGCTTAGTTTTCGACTTTTCGGGAATATCTTAGCTGATGAATTAGTCGTTGTTGTTCTTGTTTCTTTAGTCCCTTCAGTGGTTCCTATACCTGTTATGTTCCTTGGATTATTTACAAGTGGTATTCAAGCTCTTATTTTTGCAACCCTAGCTGCGGCTTATATAGGTGAATCCATGGAGGGCCATCATTGAAATAGTTTTTTTTCAAAACAATAAATAACAATAGACGTTTATCGCACGACAATTTACTTAAGGAATATACAACATTAGATATTAGGATATTAGAGCGTTGCAAAAAAAGGGAAAGAGGCAAAAAATATTTTTTTCCTAAAGGTATCTTCCGTCCACTTACTAGCATACCCCCCCTCAACAAATATTCTATTTCTACCCCATTTATTTTAATTTATTTTATTAGTTCTTATTCTATTATTTTAATTGGTTGAAATAATAGAATACAAAATAGAATGCTTGGAGTGTATGTGTAGGATATGTGAAAAAGGAGAAAAGAGCGAAGAATTCCCGTTTTAGTTGATTTTATTCACGGATTGGACAAACAAAACTAGTAAAAAAGAAAAATAATAATAGTAAGATAATAACTAACAAATTTTATGAACATAAATCAAAATAAGAATGATATTTCTATGCAATGATTTGGACTAATCAATTTGTGTAGTTAGATTGGATCCGTTGAAATAATGATAAACAATAAACAAAAAGGAAATTCATAAAAAAGGGTTGGTTCAAAGGAAGTAGTTATATAGAATTTGAATAGCTAAAAAAAGTCAACTCTTGGAGATATTTCAAGAATTTATTCTCAAATCCTATCCTATTGAATCGAAGATAAACCGTTGGTTTGCGCTTATGGAAGAAAGACATGTATATGTGATATTAGATATTGACTGGGTATGGGTATATATGAATTAAAGATAGATTCCTTTGACCTACTCCTCTCATTTTCAGCAATAGAAGTCCTTTAGTTTCCGTTTCCTTGTTACTGTGAATTGAATGAAAAAACCGATGAAATTACAAAAATATGTAAGAATTCAAATACCAGTTCGGAACCAAGAAACAGAAGAGCAAAAGTAATATGGATTCCAAAAGACTTTGCCGATATAAACTAAAAAGGAGATATCGAAGTAGTTCTGATGATTCACTAATACTATTATTTCAACTAGAAGTTCTTAGTTACTTCTACTGAATGAATCCTACGACGTAACAATTAAGTCATAATTCGTTGGGTGGTTGTATCATTAACTATTTCTTTTTTTGATACGAGGAACTTATCATGAATCCACTAATTTCTGCCGCTTCTGTTATTGCTGCTGGGTTGGCTGTAGGACTTGCTTCTATTGGACCGGGGGTTGGTCAAGGAACTGCCGCGGGTCAAGCTGTAGAGGGTATCGCGAGACAGCCTGAGGCAGAGGGCAAAATACGAGGTACTCTATTGCTTAGTCTAGCTTTTATGGAAGCTTTAACAATTTATGGACTGGTTGTAGCATTAGCCCTTTTGTTTGCAAATCCTTTTGTTTAATATTAGTAATATTAGAAATTTAAAATATATACTTATTGCCTTGGACTTGTCGTTTGATTTTTCAAATTATATTATATTAAGATTTCAGTTCCAGATTTCAGTCCTAGAATTACGTAGTCGTTGACAAAATCAAAAAACCTACGGGAAGGTCGGATTTGTGGATGAGGAATTAGTATCCCGCCTCGCTTTTATCCTTCCCGTTCCTACTACACGAGAAACTAAGCCTTGAAACGGGGGGATAGTTCACACAAATCAAATCCATTTCACAATTTCCCAATAGGAAAAAGAAAGGACTAAATAGAAAAGAAGTGCGAAGTGATACAAAAATAACTCTAGTCAATTTTTTTGTCGATCTAGTTAGTCTATCCATATGAGGAGATGATATGAAAAATGTAACCGATTCTTGCCTTTCTTGGGGCTACTGGCCATCCGCTGGGAGTTTCGGGTTTAATACCGATATTTTATCAACAAATATAATAAATCTAAGTGTAGTGCTTGGTGTATTGATCTTTTTTGGAAAGGGAGTGTGTGCGAGTTGTTTATTTTAAGAATCGGCGGGATCCAACCAGCTGTACCCTTTTTGTTCTAACGAGGAAATAAAAGAAAGGTGCATGATTGCGCGAATTACTTCGGACTAAATATAAATTAAGAAATTTTATGTTTTATGGAAGAAACATAGCATTTCGTGATTCAATTCATTGGTAAAACCCACCTTGATTCTCTATCAACCAATAACGCGGGACCCTTACATATGGTTAAAGCAAACTTTTTGAAGTCTAGATGCAGCGTGGTACTCTTTCTACCAAATATGTTAATATAGAGATGGTTCAAAATGACTATTTTATTGATAGAGAACACCCCTATTGATAAAAAAAATGATTTGAACGACTTATTGGAACTTATTGTAAAAGAGGGCATTTCGTCCCCTTTTATCCAATGCTGAAGCGACGACCTATGTGTTATGTATAAGTAGGAAATTTTTTTTTTTTTTTTTAGAAACAAAAGAAACAACTTTGTTGACAATTACCTATTTTTTGTCAGAAGAGTCCTCTAAATGTTTTTATCTGGCGCTAGTTTATATATTTTTTAGTATGAACAAAAAAGAGGGGATAGGCTCATTACATTATATAAAAAGATATGAGAATTTTTTCTAAGTACTTGAGCGTGAGAGCCAAATGAATTGAAAGGTTCATGTTTGGTTCGGGAAGGGGTTATGGAAGTTATGACATGTATGTAAATATAATCTACTTTCATTAAGCGATTTATTAGATAATCGTAAACAGAGGATCTTGAATACTATTCGAAATTCAGAAGAACTGCGTGGGGGAGCCATTGAACAGCTGGAAAAAGTACGGGCTCGCTTACGGAAAGTGCAAATTGAAGCAGATCGGTTTCTAGCGAATGGATACTCTGAGATAGAAAAAGAAAAATTGAATTTAATTAATTCAAGTTATAAGACTTTAGAACAATTAGAAAATTACAAAAACGAAACTATTCAGTTTGAACAGCAAAGAGTTATTAATCAAG